TATTTCCATTTATTCATCAGAAGAAACGTCCCTTTTAAAGCAAGAATTGATTTTCCTTGATACCTAACATAATGCATGAAAGGATCTTTGAACAACCATAAATTTGCTTGAAAAGCCCTGGGAAAGTCCTCTCTTTTTCCATAGAAATAAATTCGTTCAATAAGGGCTCCAGAAGATGTTGATCGTAAGTGAGAAGATTGGTTACGGAGAAAGAGGAAGCCGGATTCATATTCACATACATGAAAAGTATATAGGAAGAAGAATAATCTCTTATTTCTTTTTGATTTTGAAAAAGAAGAACTGGCTTTCTTTGAATTTGAAGTAATAAGACTATCCCAATTATGACACTGATGGAGAAAGAATCTTAATAAATGCAAAGAGGAAGCATCTTTTATCCAATAGCGAAGAGCCTGAACTAATATTTCCAGATGGGCTGGGTAAGGTATTAGTATATCTAATACATAATTTAAATGTGAAAAGTTGTCCTCTAAAAAAGAAAATATTGAATGAATTGATCGTAAATTTTCGGATTGAACTACCCCTTTCCTTTCTAGGGAAGATCTTAATCGCAGAGACAATGGAATTTCCATAATGATTGAAGAAACCTCTGACATTATTTGCGAATAAAAATGATTGGTCTGCCCCAAAAAAGGAGTCTGTTTAGAGTCATTAACAGAAAGAATCAAATGATTCTGTTCATACATTCGAATGATTAAACGTTTCACAATAAGTAAGCTGGATTTATTGTCATAACCTGCATTTTCCAACAAAATTGATTTATTTAAACCATGATCATGAGCAAGTACATAAATATACTCCTGAAAGATAAGTGGATATAAGAAGTAGTGTTGTTGAGATCTATCTAGCCCTAAATAGCTTTGGAATTTATCCATTTGAAATTCTATTTAAATGAAAGGTAGAGGATTTTGGGGGTTATAAATGATACATAGTGCGATACAGTCAAAACAAGGTATTATAGTACAAACCGAATAGATACCTCGGATCCAGATAAACTTATCAACAGATTCTCTATCATCTCTTTTTCCATTTAATTTTAAGTTTTTATGTTCGTTTTCCTTATAGGATGACAAGATGATTAGAAATCCTTTACTTTTTTCAACCCAATCGCTCTTTTGATTTTGGAAATTGATTTATCAATATACTGTTTCTTATACACATACATCTCCATTATTCCATTATGGAATGGAGAGTGGTAATTTTAGGATTCATTAAAAAATCAATAATATTTTTTCCTGGGAGAAAGCCTTCCCGTATTGGGCACTAATATTTTTTTAACGTCTAATTAGATCGGGTAATCATTCAAATTCAGAATGAAAGCTCGTTGCTTTTTCTTTCCCTATAATAAAAATGAAATTAATTGAAGCCATGGGGCCCTATCCATTTATTAATTCGACCCAACTTGAAATTGACTTCGGTTTGCTCCCTTTCAATAATTTAAAGAAGGATTTGTACCGAGCCGGAAAGAATAAAATATTCTCAGAACTCTTAATTGATACGACATGCTATTTTTTCCATTCATTCCCTTTCAGGATCAGTCGCGGTCTTCCAAACTTTACCGATAGTATGGACGAATCCCTCGCTTCATCTAAATGTGTAAAAGATCCTAGCCGCACTTAAAAGCCGAGTACTCTACCATTGAGTTAGCAACCCAAATATAAAAGGGTATGTAGATACAATCAGAATAAAACAAAATTATTAAATTAAAGCATTACTCTACGAAATAAAAAATCTAAAAAAAATTTCTACTCTATTAAATTTTTCTAATTTGGAACATAAAAATGACTAAATCAGAATCAGATGAAAAAATAAAAAATTGCCCGACCAAAAAAATAAATAAATGTAAAAATGGTAGAACATCCCCTATTTCTATGTTATCCACTTTTTCAATCAAAAATCCGGGTATCAAAGCTAATCCAACGAACCCATCATTTGAATCAACAAGTAAAAATAAAAAAGAAAACCTATGGGACGGAAATAAATAGATCTGCTTATCACGATGAATTATATTTGTTCGATACAACGTTGTCAACATAAAGGTTAAGAAAAGAATACGATGAAAAAATACAAAAACTTAAATTGAATAATAGTAAAAAAAAGGACTTGTGTTGGATTGGCACTGCATATATCTATATTTATATACTAAATTTTGAGTTTTTAGATTAGATGGAGAATAATATAAAAAAATTGAATCCATATAGAATAAAGAACTTCTATTCCTTGTTTGTTACTTGGTATTAGAGTTCAAATGAAAACCACCCGATTACAGGTAATGCCATAATTTTCTATTTTTTGAGGATCAATCAAATACGGTTTCCTTAGAAAAAGATTCTATAGAAAAGGATTCTAGAAAAGCAATGAGAAATAGATACGAATAGACCAAGAAAGGAAATAAAAAAACATAGTATAGAAAAGATATCCAAAATGATATAGAAATCACTATCCTACCCTTAGTTTTTATTTCCTTAATTTAATTTTGTTTGATTAGGGCAAAGTTACTTAAAAACCTCTGCCTTTTTTAAAATATCCTGAACAGTTCCTGTAGGCTGAGCGCCTTTTTCAAGGAAATAGAGAATAGCGGGAACGTTTAAATAAGTTTGATTCTTGATTGGATCATAAAAACCCACTTTCCGAAGATCTCTTCCTTCTCTTCGAGATCGAACATCAATTGCAACGATTCGATAGACGGCTCATCGGGATAGATGTAGATGAAAAAGAACCCCCCCCTAGAACCGTATAGGAAGTTTTCTCCTCGTACGGCTCGAGAAAAAATGATTCGAAGTTTTATCTATGGATAAAATTTGATTAGAATAAATAGGAAAGGAATCCGTAAAATAAATTAATAAATTCTATAATTTCAATTTCACTCATTTTTATTTAGCTTACTTCCTGAAGAAGAAAAAATCATTTGTACTCATAACTCAAGTTCAATAATATAATATCTCAAATATCTTAAAGAAAAATCTTTAATTTAATATATATATATTTTTTTTTTGAGTGGTCTTTAACCCACCCTTTTTGTCTCGTTTAAAATCTATTTTGATTCGTTATTCGGATCCGTGAGACAATTGAAGTGGTGTTTCCTTGTTCTGGGATCCTTTATCTTTGTTTTAAATCATTGGGTTTAGACATTACTTCGGTGCTTCTTAATCCTTTCAAAATGGTAGCAACATACCCCTTTTGCGATTTCTTTCTATCAAAGAATCATACCGACGGTTGATTCGTGCGCGATACACTGCGTATCGAAAAAGTTTTAGCCGTTCCAACAAATTTTTTGAATTGAAAAATTGCTCGAATCGGATCCTTTCGATTTCTATATCGAAGATATCGAAGATATACTTACGAAGTTGTTCCAATTTATGAATTGGCATTAACCCTAGATCGTTGCCCCTGAGAAATTAATCAATACTTTCTACTCGAGCTCCATCATGAACTATTTACATTACAACCCAATAAAAAAAAAGAAGGGCTCTAGTAGAATAGAACAAATGACGTCGAGCCAAGAGCACCTTCATTCCTATATAAAATGGTGGATGTAAGAAAAAGAATCCACACCGGATCGTGTCCTTCAAGTCGCACGTTGCTTTCTACCGCATCGTTTTAAACGAAGTTTTACCATAACATTCCTCTAATTTGGAACCAGTACGGAATTGATTCAATTATGGAATCATGAATAGTCATTGGTTCAGTCGGTACAGAGACAAAGTAATTTATATTTTTTCTTATCTACATAGATAATAAAGATTTTTATGAAGAAATATTAGCAAGACCCCAGCTTTTTTGTATGAATGGAACGTTTTTTTATAAATATCTATTTCAAAAAAATATCTAACAGAAATATCTAGAAATCTAAACTAAATAGATATAGAAATAACATAACTAACAGAAATCACACGAAAAAATAAATTCTATTTTACTCTGCCTCTTCAAGTGACTCAATAAGATAGACCGGCCCATTTCCAACTTCCCAAAGAGTCAACCCATAAGGAATCATTACAAATCTTGATACTTGAAAAAGTTTCCAACTTCTACATCATTATTTGAGTCAAGTTTTACAGTAAAGACTCCCTTTTATTATCATTATCATAAGAAATAAGAAAGAAAAATCTCTGTTTCTTTTCGAATGGAATTGTCCATGATGTAAAGCAAATAAGCTAAAAAAAAAAAAAAAAAAATATCGAAAATATATATCATATCATTGTTAAATAAAATATTTTAGGGATGCCAATTCTTTTTCACAAAAAGGGAAACACTATTGTCACTGAAACAGGATAAGAATACATACCTATAGGTTAAGCGCTTCCTCTTTTATATGTATTTTCATTTCATATTTTTTTTTTTAACCTGATGAGGTTAAGTAATCTTTCTACAACTATGATCTACGGCCCATCTTAGCTTTATCTGGGTCACAAAGGGGTTCAGTTACTTTTGCATATCATTTGAACTCGATTTAGTTCAGTTTGTGAAAAACTCAGATATGCTTCCGCAAAGAATCATTCAAAATCAAAAAAGAAGGAGGAATAATATAATATTCTATGCAATATTAGACCTTGAAACAGAACCTCCTTGAACAAAAAACAAATTTTAGGATACAATGGATACGCTCTGGGACGGAAGGATTCGAACCTCCGAATAGCGGGACCAAAACCCGTTGCCTTACCGCTTGGCTACGCCCCATTTCTATTTTTATTGGACACTAATACTAATAAAGAATAATATTGGTATTAAGTCTTCGTCAATTCCAGTCCAACTATCTAGAGAAACTCTTTTTTCTTTATCTTTATAGAATCTATTATAGATTCATGCTAGGATTTTGGCATGTGTATATCTAGAATTCAACTGAATTTATTGATCATTACATATAATTCAATTAAGATATTGTATGAAAGTATGATTTCTTCTATTCTCCTTTGAGAATTCGAGGATTTTTGATTGAGCAGAAAAAAAAAAAGAAGGATTTTTTTGTTTACCTTACTTTCTTCATTTTTCCTTAACTCAATCAAAATGCAATTATTTCGACGAAAAAAAAAGTCTGTTATGCTTAATATTTTTAGTTTGATCTGTCTTAATTCTGCCCTTTATCCGACTAGTCTTTTCTTCGCCAAATTGCCCGAAGCCTATGCTTTTTTGAATCCAATCGTAGATGTCATGCCAGTTATACCCCTGTTCTTTTTTCTTTTAGCCTTTGTTTGGCAAGCTGCTGTAAGTTTTCGATAAGAGCTTTAATACTATCCTAGAAAATTCATGATTTATTCGAGAAAAATTATAACAATTGATAAGATCAAATAAGTCTGACAGTATGAACCTTCGATTCAAACTCTCGGATAGTGGCGAGAAATCCGGCTCGCCCTATTTCCTTTCCCCATTTTAATCCTTTTTCGGGGAAATACCTTATGAGCTTAGGGTCCCTTAGAATATCTAATTGTGGGTATGAAAGTGATTTGTGGTAATTAAATTAAAGACTCTTATTACAAATTTCAACTTCATTTTATTTGAATTTCTGAACATTCTTTTCTATTTCTATAATTCATTTCTTGGTGTCAAAATAGGATATGTGATATAAAAGTGGAGGATCTATTATCTTTTCTCGTTTTTCTTTTTCAAAAAATGATCTTGGAGGTTGTGTAATGCTTACTCTCAAACTTTTCGTTTACACAGTAGTAATATTCTTTGTTTCTCTCTTCATTTTTGGATTCCTATCCAATGATCCAGGACGTAATCCTGGACGTGAAGAATAAAATAAAAATTTAGTTTTTCTTGTTTGATTTTACAATTTTATTAATATTTTATTTTAGCTATTCCACATATTTATTAATATTTTATTTTAGCTATTCCACATATTTAATTTAATTAGGAAAAAAAATAAAAAGGGGTTTGCAAAAATTGAAAGAAAAAAATAGAAAGTCATCAACGGAAACGGAAAGAGAGGGATTCGAACCCTCGGTACGAATAACTCGTACAACGGATTAGCAATCCGCCGCTTTCGTCCACTCAGCCATCTCTCCCAATTGAAAAAGATAATTACTATGTTACATTACACATCAAGTAAGGATTAAATAAAGTATTTCTTTTACATTCTTTATCGTTATTATAGAATTAGCAATTCCATTTAGATGCTCGAAAGATCCAAATAGAATAGAAAGATAAATAAAGAAGACCTTCTTGCTTTTATTTTGTTCGAAGTGCCTTTTGGGCCTGGCCCGGTCAATACCCAGCCGGGCCTTTTTTTGTTCCAATGAATTCCCGTTTTTTTGTTTATAGGCAACATACTCTAAATAGCCAATTTGGTATCTGTGTAAAAATTTCCCTTATGGGGTTTACATATACTTATCATTTTTGTTATAATAGAATCCAGAAATTGAGAAGGATTTTTGATTCAAAAGAATCAATTAAGTATGTATCCATTTGTATTTTCTTATGTCATTAGGGAAATCAAATTTTAGATTCAAATCCAAGAATAAGTCACGAATTCTCAGTCAACGAATAGTTAATGGTTCCCTTTTGTCATAAATTTCGGCTTTTTTAAGCGAAAATAGACATTTGATTTTTCAATAGAAAGGTGAGTGGAAGTTTTTCGGCATTGTGGGAAGATACGATACAATCAATCGAGGGGGTAGATCAAATACATTACAATAAATAAATTAAATATAAATATTAAATAAAATACAATAATAAAGGATAAAAACTTTTCTAATTTTTATACATAAATTTAGATTTAGAAAAAGGATTAAAAAAGGGATGCAAGTACAATAAACTAAAGTTTAGTAATCCAACCGAAAAAGAAAAAATTTTTCCTATTGTGTATTGTTTTGGCGGCATGGCCGAGTGGTAAGGCGGGGGACTGCAAATCCTTTTTCCCCAGTTCAAATCCGGGTGCCGCCTCATCAACAAATGAATCTAAATCTCTTATTCTGTTCTGCTGTCTTATTCTGTTCTGGGGATTTTGTAAAAGCTTGGAAATCCTTGAATCTAAAATTCAAAGAAAGATTATATTGGATGGATTTTTTTATAGTTTATAGAAAAAAAAGTGCAAAAAAATTATTTTTTTTTAGACCCGTCGTCAAGAGTATAATATACTATCTCCCAACTCCTTCAGAGAGACAATCGGCAAAGGGTACGAATTAGATCAAATAGGAAATAAAAGTATGTAATAGATAGCAATTTTTTTTACTTTGAAGGACAAGAAAAAGGAATGGGTCTCTTTTTTTATTACTAGATAGAATAGATGTTCCATTCCATTAGTAACATTCCCTTATAGTGTCATTGTATATTTTACTTGTATTTAGTCTTTCCCGATTAGAAATCATATAGGAATTTTTGAAATGGATTTATTTGACTGGTTCATCAATAGTGTTCGGCCAGAATCCCTTTTTGACTCTGGACCATTCATTCTACTATTATTAGTGAGCAATAATGGAATAATTCTATCATAGAGATAAGGGATATAATTCACATGGATATAGTAAGTCTCGCTTGGGCTGCTTTAATGGTAGTCTTTACATTTTCCCTTTCACTCGTAGTATGGGGAAGAAGTGGACTTTAGAAGCACTCCTAATTTAGTTAACGGTATCAATTGTTTTATAGATCGTTCTGCAACGCATTTTTTATTTAAATTGAAATAATTTTCAATTTAAATAAAAAGATCCTCATTTCAAAATTCCCTTGGATTCTAGTGGAGAAATGTATTCTATAACAGTAAAACTATTTTTTCAGATTCATCGGAATAAATAGATGTATCAAAGAAATAGAATCGGGTCCTACGTCAATTCCATATATGGATTAATAACTACATAGATTGAAGATAGAAGCTAATATAGTATACCAACTTTATTAGAAAGTCAAGTACAATTTTATTTTATACATTACTATAACACTAATAGAGAGTATGATAAGAAAAAATTTTCTTTCTTACCATACTCTCGGATCTCATAAAATACCGCCGATTATAGCCCGTTGATTTCATTTAATAGAATACTTTTCTTTTGATTTCTTCAAATATGGATAAGAATTCAGAAGTCAAGTTTCATTCAAAGTAATTAATTGTTTTGACTGACTGTTTTTACGTAAATTATAAGTAGAAAGGCAGTAGGAACTAAAATGAACAGTGCAGTAGCAATAAATGCAAGAATATTTACTTCCATAATCTCATCGTTTTTTTATTTCACAATAACTCGGGATTTAATCCCATAGAGATGATAAATCTTTCACCTGTCAATTCAATGAATGCATTACCTATCGATGATCTTGAATCGGATCAATATCATATCATGAATAACAATATCTGAGCTATTAAATTAATTCGTCGTCGAGAATTGAATAGTATAACATACGAAGATCCTTTATCCATACCGAATCCAATCTTGGATTCCCAGACCGAGCAAAAATTCCTTTTTTATCCTTCTTTTCTGTTCTTTTTTTGTATGTAGTCAAACGAAGTATCATCTAACCACCCATCTGTTTCCATTAAAAACCCAAAAAGAGAGGAATTAGGTTCTAAATTTTAATGATCCAATTTTCTTTGGAAGACAAAGAAGTATGAGAAAGATGAGGCGCGGGATAAAAGATGGAATATTCTATCAACTTCACTATTTTAGTTATTTTAATTTTAGTTTAGGGTTTATTCTTTCTTTGACAGAATCCTGAAAAAAAAAAGAGAGGAAACCTCTTCGGGATTCAATTATGCTCTCTGTCCCCTCTTTCACAGAAAATGGAGAGGCGAATTGATGTACTTATTGGATCCGTCGGGACTGACGGGGCTCGAACCCGCAACGTCCGCCTTGACAGGGCGGTGCTCTAGCCTATTGAACTACAATCCCAGGGAAATAAGAAGAGATCTAGCAGAAAATTTGAATTCTTTTTTATTCTCTTGTATCAGGTAAGGTATTTCTTAAGAACAAGAGAGTTCTACCGTCTGATAGTAGATTGGCAAATTGTTGGGCCGAGCTGGATTTGAACCAGCGTAGACATATTGTCAACGAATTTACAGTCCGCCCCCATTAACCACTCGGGCATCGACCCAACGCCTAAATTTTTTAGACGTTCCATAATAAACTTCCTTTCGTCTACCAGGCAGACTTGACAAATACGGCTACGGATCATTTGATAGAAAATACCACTCCTATAGTCTTGAGTCTTGGTACACCCCCAGAGGGACTTGAACCCTCGTTTTCTCCGTGAAAGAGAGAGGTCGTAACCACTGGACCATAGGGGCCTACGGCCGCCTTCATAAATCAACTATAAATAAAAGGTCCCGAGGGCCGGCCAAATCAAAAAGCACTAGAATATGGGTAATAAGACAAATACCATAGGTAATAAGAAAAATACCTTGAGGTAATATAAAAATAGAATAGGAAAAACATAATAGGTAATAAGGCCTAGTAGGGTTACCTTATTAACTTTAACTTAATATAACTCAGGCCGAGATACGTCTTTAGTAGATCCATAGTATATAAATCAAACGGAAAAACTCCTTAAGTATTCTGGGGGTTAGTTAATGGTAATCAAATCAAACTTTACCATTAAACTAATCAAACTTTACCATTAAACTAATCAAACTTTACCATTAAACTAATCAAACTTTACCATTAAACTATAACCTTGAAACTTTATTTCATTGGTCTTTCTCATCTTTATCTCTCTCATTCACAAAGGGTTATGCGTTGGATCCATGATCCTTCACTCTGCAGTAGATTCAAGATGGTTTACCAAAATAGGATTTGATCGGTCAAATTATATTGACCCCTAAGTCATACTGTCAATTGACAACACGACAGGACAGGAGGGTAATAAAAGAACGGAGAAGACATAGATATAAAATAAATAAATTAGATAGATATATCTGCGTTAATGATAATAAATATTCATATCATATAGTTTTCTGGTATTCAATATTCAAGTAGATTAGAATATCAATCAAGTAGATTAGAATATCAATACCGTTATATTATACTATAAAAATAAATAAATAGAAAATAAATATAAA